GAGTTCCATACAAATTACTTCTCAATACAATTTCTTTCAAATTCATTAAAATTTCAGGTACTGATTCTTGAATACCTACTAGGGTAGAATATTCGTGTGGTATTTTCTCAGATTTTGCACGTGTAATGCATGTTCCTTCTATTTCTCCAAGCAAAGCTCTTCGCATCGCAATGCCTATTGTGTCGGCTTGGCCTTTCATAAGTGGAGACAGAATAAAGCGTCCATAATAAAGACGCTTACTATCTGTTCTTGATTCAACACACTTCCACTGTAGTGTCCGAGTCGAGACTTTTACTTTCTCTCGAAACATAGTAATATTATTTGATCAGATCATTGAATCATTTATTTCTCTTGAAATCTCTTTAGTGTTTATTTCTACACACGTCTTTTTTTAGGGGGTCTACAGCCATTATGTGGCATAGGGGTTACATCCCGTACGAAACTTAATAGTATACCACTTCTACGAATAGCTCGTAATGCTGCATCTCTTCCGAGACCAGGACCCTTTATCATAACTTCTGCTCGTTGCATACCTTGGTCTACTACTGCTCGAATAGCATTTCCCGCTGCGGTTTGAGCAGCAAAAGGAGTCCCTCTTCTTGTACCCTTGAATCCACAAGTACCGGCGGAGGACCAAGAAATTACCCGACCCCGTACATCTGTAACAGTAACAATGGTATTGTTGAAACTTGCTTGAACATGAATAACTCCTTTTGGTATTCTACGTGCACTTTTCCGTGCACTACTGCGCCCATTCCTACGTGAACCAACTTTTGGTATAGGTTTTGCCATATTTTATCATTTCATAAAGATAAGTCAGAGATATATGGATATATCCATTTCATGTCAAAACAGATCTTCTATTTTTATTTGTTCATCGCTTTCTTTAAGATTAGTTTCTTTTCTTTAAGGAGTTTTTTTTAGAATAGAAAGATTATCCTTGTCTTTGTTTATGTCTCGGGTTGGAACAAATTACGATAATTCGTCCCCTCCTACGGATTAGTCGACATTTTTCACAAATTTTACGAACAGAAGCCCTTATTTTCATAGTTGTTATTCCTTCAATTTTACCGAATCCACTTATTGGAAGAAAATAAGTTTCTTGAAATTTTTGAACCTTGAATCGGATCCCCCTGAAAGGAATCTTGAAGTTGAAAAAACTACCTAATCGTTCGAATCCTTGTTGCGGAGTCTATAAATTATACGCCCCCTGGTTGAATCATAAGCACTTACTTCACTTTTGTTGACTCTATCCCACGGTGGTATACGTATAAAACTCGATCGGATCCTTCCTGAAACATAACCTAGAATCAGATCTTCATTATCTAAAGGAATCCGGAGTGTAAGTGATTCACTAATTAAACCTCCATGAATCTATTTTTGTTCTTTTATTCCAGGTAAAACTTCCTTAACGTATCAACTACTGTAGGGCAGGAGGAGTTCTATTAGACAACCCGTGCTTTTTTCTTTTTTTTTTCACAAATGGAAAGTTTCGGATACAATTCGGATATCGGACAGATTACCATATATAACACAAAATTTCTCCACCGATTCCTTCTAGTCGAGCCTCCCGGTCTGTCATTATACCCCGAGAAGTAGAAAGAATTACAATCCCCATCCCGCCTAAAATTCTAGGAATTTGTTGATAGTTAGAATAGATTCGTAGACCGGGTCGACTGATCCGTCGTAAATTTAAAATAGTTCTATGTGGTCCTTTCCTATTCCTTCTATGTCGTAGGGTTAAAACCAAAAAATATTTGTTGCTTTCCCGATGTTTCCTTACGTTATCGATAAAACCTTCTCGTAAAAGTATTTTAACAATGTTTTCGGTGATGTTAGTAGATCCTATTCGAATCGTTCCTTTTCTATTCATGTCAGCATTTCGTATAGAGGTTATTATGTCAGCAATAGTGTCCTTACCCATGGTAAACTAAAATTATTGTTGCTCCCGAATTTTGATATAACCAACGTGTTCTTTTTTTTTTACTTAGTAAAGGTATATACGTGAGACACAATCTACTAATTAATCTATGTCATTTAAATACTCTAATTTAAATACTATAACTATATTGGGGTCTCGTCTTATAATACCTCAGGAGCTAATGAAACTATTTTAGTGAAATTTAACTGTCTCAATTCCCGGGCGATCGCACCAAAAATTCGAGTTCCTTTTGGATTTCCTTCTTGATCAATGACAACTGCAGCGTTGTCATCATATCGTATTATCATACCGTTGTCGCGTTTGAGTTCTTTACAAGTACGTACAATTACAGCTCTGATCACTTCTGATCTTTCTAGAGGTGTATTTGGTACTGCTTCCTTGATCACAGCAACAATAACGTCACCAATATGAGCATATCGGCGATTACTAGCTCCTATGACTCGAATACACATCAATTCTCGGGCCCCGCTGTTATCTGCTACATTCAAATGGGTCTGAGGTTGAATCATTTTTTAAATCTCTTCTTTCAATGTAACAAAGGACGAAGAAAAAAAGAAATATTGTTTGTCAAAAAAAAGAAACCCGCAATTGTTTTTTTTTTTATTCCCAAGACAAGACTTCTTTCCTTTGGTTCTATATTCCTATCCTGAAATAATGAATTGAGTTTTTATAGGCATTTTGGACGCCGCTATTGAAATAGCCTTTCTGGCTATATTTTCGGCTACTCCGCTCATTTCATAAAGTATTCTGCCCGGTTTAACGACAGCTACCCAATACTCGGGAGATCCTTTCCCCGAACCCATACGTGTTTCTGTAGGCCTTACCGTAACTGGTTTGTCTGGAAATATACGTACCCATATTTTTCCACCACGGCGTACATTTCGTGTCATTGCGCGGCGCCCCGCTTCTATTTGTCTAGATGTAATCCAAGCGGGTTCAAGTGCTTGAAGAGCATATCTACCGAAACAAATGCGATTACCTCGATAAGATATTCCTTTCATTCTTCCTCTATGTTGTTTACGAAATCTGGTTCTTTTTGGGTTATAGTTGATGGTTGTTTATCAATTCCATCTCTACTACAGAACTGGACATGAGAGTTTCTTCTCATCCAGCTCCTCGCGAAAAAAAAATGACTAAAAAAATATTTTATTTTATTCTTAAGATATACAGGTAGTTAATGGATAATAGATTGAATCCTGGGATTCTTTGCTTTGAGATTTTATCTGATCTATTAGAAATTTGTATATCTTGTTTGGATATATATTGGATATATATATAAGTAATTAAACATGGATTCTATTTATAGATAATGTCTTATCTTGGTTTTGTTATAATGTTATAACGAATCTTTATTTTGTTTTGTCTTTTTTTATCATATCAGATCAACAAAAATTTAACAATCAAATATGTCGAAAAATTTTCGCGGGCGAATATTTACTCTTTCAATATCTATTTCAGTTGTCGGGTTAACTCATGACCTCTCAGAATCAGAATAAAAAGAAATGAAGTGGTCTCTGGTTTGTTCCGCCATCCTACCCGATAAATCATTAGGATTCGTTTTCAATAGAATCCTCTGCATTCACGGGTTCCGTCGTCCCCATCGCTTCTCGATTAATGCTTAGGTCTGAATTCTCCAACGGGGCCTTAATTTAATATTTAATATTTAAAAAAAATAAAATTTGTTCTTGAGTCAACCTTCTCAGTCTTTATTGACTTAAGTTAAGGCTCTTGATTTTTTCTTCAATGAACAGATATTCATCTAATTATTGATGAATCTCTATTGATGCTCTATTACCTTTATGAGATGCTTCATAGACCTTACATATTGGAATCATATATCATTTCATTGATATTTCTTTTTCTCTCTTTCTCTCATCCTTCTATTTATCCACATACTTTTTATTTTGCTTCACAATTTAGATATATTCATAATCAGATTGGTTTTTTCTTTTACTTAATGAAAAAAAAAATTTCAGTTGCTATAATGATATGACCAATATATCATATCTTGACTGATTCTTTGGATCCAGATAATCCGAAGCGATGAGTTGGTTATTAGTGCTATAGTTATTAGCTTATACTGTGGTCCGCCCATTTTTTTTTGAATCCTAAGCCTAAAAAACCCAACGAGTCGCACACTAAGCATAGCAATTATATCAAATGATCAATCAAATTTTTATTTAACCTTATAGAATTTCCTTATAGAAATAGAATTTCCTTATAGAATTTAGAACTGCTCATTTTTTTATGTTCAATCAAAAAATGAAAGAATTTGTCATTTTTTGTTCTATCGCAGAATAGAACGTAAAGACAACTAGAGTCTTATTCTTATTATTCTTCATCTATAAATATCCAAATTTTGATTCCTAATACCCCATAGATAGTTCGAACTCTATAGGAGCAATACTCAATTTTCGCTCCAATGGTTTGTAGAGGAACCCTACCTTCTCGGATCCATTCGACACGCGCGATTTCTTTTCCGTCGATACGTCCTGCAATTTGTATTTGAATTCCTTTTGTATCCGCTTGTTCAGTTAATTCAATAGCCTTTTTCATTGCTTTTCGAAATGAAACTCGATTCTTTAATTGTCCGGCTATAAATTCGGCAAGAATATTAGGGTGCCCATAAGGATTTGCAATTCTTGTAATAGCAATGTTGAGTTTTCGGTTCATACAATTAAGTTCTTTTTGCACATTCATCTGTAGTTCTTCGAGTTTTCGTGGCCTATCTTCAATTAATAATTTAGGAAATCCCATATAGATTATGACCTGAATTAGATCGATTCTTTTTTGAATCTCTATACGTGCAATTCCCTCGACACCGGAAGATAGTCTCATATTTTTTTGTACATAATTCTTGATACAGTCTCTTATTTTTTTATCTTCTTGTAGACCCTCGGAATAATTTTTAGGTTGTGCAAACCAAAGAGAATGATGACTTTGGGTTGTACCAAGTCTGAAACCAAGTGGATTTATTTTTTGTCCCATAATCCTCCACTACTATATATTAGGATATGTCATATTTGTGTTCTTATTTATCCCTTTTTTAGCCATCCTA